TATCCTTATTTTTTTTTTACTTTTAGTGTCATGTCTTCTTTGTTATATCTCCCCTTATCTTACGAAAAATATAAAACTCCAGAGTATGTCTTTCCACGGGTCGAAGCAAGAAAAAAGCATTTGGAATTTTTTCTATCTTTTTCTGTTAGAATTATAAAATTCTAAAACGATTGAATTTCCTATTTTTTTTCTTTAAATTTAATACAATATGAAAAAAAAATAAAAGAAGGATACTGGAAATAAAAGTATTTTTCCCGTATCCATTCTCCACGACGCGGTCGGAACAAAAATATCGGATACAGTAATATATAAATGTTTGGTACATTAAGCTGCGATCTGATAGTATAGATATACATCTAAATAGATAAATCTTACTATAAATCTTATCTAGATAGAAATGAACCTTGATAAAGATAAAAGTCTGTAATCAAAGAAGGGCTCTTATGTTGTGACTTGGAATAAAAGTTTATCTATGGAGGAACGAAATAACTATTTCTTCCTATGGAATATCTAGGAACAATAAGATTGAATTGGAAATATCGACAAATTCTTGCGGAGCCAAAAAAATAAAAAAGAAAAAGGGGTTAACTTGTTCCAATTTTGTCTCTCTATCGAATTTTAATATCAGAATAGCGGATATAGTCATGATTCAATGGGTCAGGTCCACTTAATTTTTCTTTTGTTGATTTATAATCTTTACAATGCATTTGATTAGCAAAACGGAAAAAAGGAAAGTTTGGTGATTCCAGAGACGACTTATCATCCTACTGAATTAGAATTTACTGAAAAAATAAACTCCTATATGTTCAACTTTATACCTATTCACTAAACTCCTATACTCTAATAAATTCTAATTTAGTAGGATGATAACCTATTTTTTTATTATACCGCGGGTTACTTTTTACTTTGTTTGTTCTATTTGTTCTATTTAAAATTTCTCAATTATTGCTTCAAATATGAATACTACGGCTGTAGTTTTATGAAAAAGCTAAAGCCCCTTATCGGATTTGAACCGATGACTTACGCCTTACCATGGCGTTACTCTACCGCTGAGTTAAAAGGGCCCTTTTGATTCAATTACTGAATTAGTAACTCTATGGATAAAACGGATCCATGTACATATATTATATATTTAAGTATATATACATAAGTCCATGCAGTACCTTCATAGTGGCTAGTGGCTTATTCTTGAATAAGAAAATTGATTTATCTAGCAAGTCTAGCAATGAATTGTTTCAAAACCGATCAAAAAAAAATTCGTTTGATTGATACATGTACACCTATCTATTCGACATAGATATAGATTCAAGAAATTTAATCGAAAAATGTGATGAATAGATTCTACTTGTTCCCGAACGAACTTCTTATAGGAATAGAAAAATTTTTCGAGAACTTCTTGATCCCTCTTCTCTTATTTTTTGTTTCTTAATTTCCGTAGTGGGAGCCCCCTTTTCTTTTTATTTTCTGACGCACCACTCCCCGAAAGAATCCTACCTTCCGTATTATTTCTATATATATATCATAGCCCTTATTAATATTATTCTATTTTTATTAATTTATATTATTAATAAAATAGAATACTGTTTTCATATTCATTTTATAAATTATTAATTTGATTCGTTATTGTATATACATATTAATTTGATTCGTTATTGTATATACATATAGAATATATAAAATGAATTATGAATCAAAAATTTGTATGAAATTTTCATTTTAAATGATGAAAAACGGAAAGATGATGGATGTACTTATTGAATCTGTCGACTTTATTGACAATATTAAGAACCTATTCTTACAATGAGTAACGATGTAGGATGTTGGGTAAATATGCCCCCATCGTCTAGTGGTTTAGGACATCTCTCTTTCAAGGAGGCAACGGGGATTCGACTTCCCCTGGGGGTAGGGTACTACACTACAAAGGGAAGTTTTTTATATCATGTATTACGAATAAACCCCCAATGGGCTCTTCTTGGGTCTGGGTCGATGCCCGAGCGGTTAATGGGGACGGACTGTAAATTCGTTGGCAATATGTCTACGCTGGTTCAAATCCAGCTCGGCCCAACAATTCTCCAATATACCCCGAGATGGTATAACCCCCCTGTCCTTCAGAAATACCCGATACGTAGGAATAAGAATAAAAAGAATCAAAATTTTTGCTAGATCCCTTCTTTTTATTTCCCTGGGATTGTAGTTCAATTGGTCAGAGCACCGCCCTGTCAAGGCGGAAGCTGCGGGTTCGAGCCCCGTCAGTCCCGACAGATTCAATAAGTACATCAATCATCTTTCCCTTTTCTGTCAACAAGGGAACAGGAATAAAAATTTCATTCCCGAGGGGGTTATTTTTTCTTTCCCTTTTCGTTTCGCCATTCTCATTAAACAAAAAAAATAGGGGAATTTTAGTTAATTCAACTAGTACTGGTTGGTAGTAGAAAGACATATGTAAATTGGTATAATTGCTGGGAGCACGATAGTCAGTATTCCAAGAGATAATGAATCC